TCATAGAGCAGAGCAAGGATAAAAAATTACACTAAAAAGAGTACTTGATGCTGATATGAATTATAGGATTAACTAAGGTCATAGGTCTAATGAAATAAAAACTCTTGATTTTAGTTAGTTTCTTTCAACTCATTAACTAATTCATTATGGGATTGATTGTTTTCCATTTCAATCAAAACGATTTCTTAGTAAACGTTAGAATATTATAGATCTAAAATGAACTTTTTTTATTGAGAAAGGCTAAAAAACGACTGAGATATTTTTTTATCAAACCACGTATCCTTTAACAGATTTATTAGTAATCTCATTCGAATTTTAAAATTGAATTTAGGTGTATTCCTTTCTCGAGTTTGACTAAAAAAAGACTCAAGTTTTTTATTAGATTAGGCAAAAGTTTACAATCCTTTGAGGGATTTTATTAAATGTAAATAAAGTATAGAATGACGAAAATCAAGGTCTTTTAGGTTCTTTCTTTATTTTATTAAATCATTAAGTTTGATTTCTATGACCTAGCAGATTCTGCAGATTCTAAAGATATAAATTTGAGAGATAAAGAACGAGAACTAAGAGTTCCAAACCAAAAATTTTTGGTTTTAGAATATTGTATGGAATCAAAATTTTGTTATTTCGAGTAATTTTTGATCCCATTTTCACGGATCTTTCACATATCTATATTTCTTTTTTATGAAGAGAATATTATTTCTAGAAAAAATAGATAATGAAAAATAAATAATAATTTGTTTTGAACAATAGATGTCTTTCACATCCAACTATAACAATGATTTTAAAATGGCAGTTCCAAAAAAACGTACTTCTATATCAAAAAAGCGTATTCGTAAAAATATTTGGAAAAGGAAAGGATATTGGGCGGCGTTAAAAGCTTTGTCATTAGGGAAATCTCTTTCTACCGGGAATTCAAAAAGTTTTTTTGTACGACAAACAAATAAGTCCTAAACTATTGGAATAATCGGAATGGATTTGACTCAAAAATTGGCTCAATAATTTGTTAATATAAAATTCACAATTGGCAGTCCCTATTCTAATCAATATGAAATAGACCAGGTTTCCATCTTATAAGATGTCTAAAAAAAAGAATTCTTCTGTTTGCTGAATTCTAAAAAAAAGCAGAATAAAGAAAAAAATAAAAGATTTTTTATTTCTTTGTAGTAGATTTTCACTAAGATTTTTGTGGTGGGGAGTCTTATTTTCCCCATCGACCTTTACAAAAAAGAAAAATTTTTATCTTTCTCGAGAAGGGCAGATATAATATTTTTAGTTCAAATAAATGGATTGTTGAAACTAATGGATTCCATGTTAAAAAATTTTGGATAACTTTCTGATTAATTTATAATTTTTAGTAATTACTATATGGAATGTATTTACCATATATCTCCAATTTTGAGCCCAATCAATAAAAGAACTTCATTGTTGAGATATTATGTACAACTAATGTGTCAATTTGGAGTAATCCAAAATATGGTTATTTTGGATTCATTGAGAAAATTTATTTTTTTTTTTAATTTATGAAATCAGATAAACGAGAAATAATGAAGTATCAATAAAAGTAAAAAAATGAAAACAGTTTTTTTCTTTTATCGAGAGAATTATCTACTTCCAAAAGTTGGATTTTAGAATAGGATAAACTACGTCAAAGCCCTAAGATAAAAGAGAAATAAACCGGACACCCTAAAAAGAAATGAAACTAATGAACCTTCAAATTGACTTTTGAACTCATTTTTTTTATCAATTTGAATCTTTACTAAAAAACTTCTTTGATTGAATTGACTTGTTCAATCTCGACGATTGAATATAAATAGGCTATTATTAGTTCGAGCAAGCCGCTATGGTGAAATCGGTAGACACGCTGCTCTTAGGAAGCAGTGCTAGAGCATCTCGGTTCGAGTCCGAGTGGCGGCATACCATCTTCTAAAACAGACCCAATAGATCCTATAATAAAAATAAATTCAATTCCCGATTTATAATTCTTAATTAATATTAATTTAGGGGATTCCCTCCCTTTTTTCATTTTTATGATATTTTCAACTTTAGAGCATATATTCACTCATATTTCCTTTTCGATTGTTTCAATTGTAATTACAATTAATTTGATAACCTTATTGGGCAATGAAATCATAAAACCATATGATTCGTCAGAAAAGGGGATGATAGTTACTTTTTTATGTCTAACAGGATTATTAATCACTCGTTGGATTTATTCGGGCCATTTCCCACTAAGTGATTTATATGAATCATTAATCTTTCTTTCATGGAGTTTCTCCCTTATTCATATAGTCCCTTATTTCAAAATAAGAAAAAATTATTTAACCACAATAACTGCCTCAAGTACTATTTTTACCCAAGGCTTTGCTACTTCGGGTCTTTTAACTGAAATACGTAAACCCGCAATATTAGTACCTGCTCTACAATCGGAGTGGTTAATAATGCACGTAAGTATGATGATATTGAGCTATGCGGCTCTTCTTTGTGGATCATTATTATC